TATGATTAATTTCTTAAAGAGTTTTTCAATGAATCAGTTACGTGAATTATGAATCCTGAGATGGTGCAGATGCCAAAGACGATGAATTTAGTTCTTTTTCTCTTTCTCTATTTTTGTTCATACCACCTATAATGATTGATAATTCACAAATTTTCAATTGAATTTTTTTATTCTTGGAACTAGTATTTTTATCTATCTCTATCTCTTTAAAAATTTTTAAAATTGAAACTTAGGGAAGTACTTTAGAAACATATGTATAAAAAAACATATTTTATTGAGTCCCTTCATGCCTACTATAACTAGTTATTTCGGTTTTCTACTAGCATCTTTAACTATAACCTCAGTTCTATTTATTGGTCTAAGCAAAATACGACTTATTTGAAATTAATTGAATGAATATTTTTTTTATAAAAAAGGATTTCTATGGTATTTCATATGTTCGATAGTTCTTTACCGTGTTAATTACCCAATTTTAGTCATTGAGATTCATCGGCAATACAGATTAAGAGTTAGGAATAGATAGTACCTCTCTTTTCTCCCTTTCAAAAATGAAAACAAAAGAAAATTGAAATGATTGAAGTTTCTTTATTTGGAATCGTCTTAGGTCTAATTCCTATTACTTTGGCTGGATTATTCGTAACTGCTTATTTACAATACAGACGTGGTGATCAGTTGGACTTTTGATTAATTAACCTCTCTTTTTTTTTGACTGACCTACTTCTTGCTTTCATATGCGGGAGGTCTAATTCAGATTGCTGCTCAATTATTTGCGAACAGTGGAATTTTGACACAATCTAATAAACAAGAGTGAAATCACGCTCTGTAGGATTTGAACCTACGACATTGGGTTTTGGAGACCCACGTTCTACCGAACTGAACTAAGAGCGCTTTTCTTGTTTTTTCTAAAAAACAAAAAGGCTAGAAAGAGGACATTCTTTAACCCTAATTGATTTTGTACGTATATACTATATCATAGTATATCATAAATTTCAGAATTATATGTATGTCCAATTTTATTAAAAAAAGATAGATCTAAAATAGATCCCTCGTTACTGCTCTTCTGAGCAGTAATAGGTAGGGATGACAGGATTTGAACCCGTGACATTTTGTACCCAAAACAAACGCGCTACCAAGCTGCGCTACATCCCTTTCAATTGGTTTACAGTGTCATTGTAGAGAATTCCTGTCTTGTTTTCCACATCCGTCTTTTTTTTGTCTCATATCAGATAACAAACATATATATATATATAATTAAAAAATTTACTTTTTTTTTATGAGAATTCTCTCAATTTAAATTTTACATAAATAGACGTTTCCATTTGAAAATGGAATCTATAAGATCATTCTAGTGACAATATTTCAATTCTAATTTTTAAAATGGGGGGTGGGAGTTACGTATACAAATACAAGAACTTCTTAACTACATGTACATCTGTAGTTATATATATTACTATATATAATGTAATACAATAAAGAAGGAGGATTTCAAATGCGAGATCTAAAAACATATCTTTCCGTAGCACCGGTACTAAGTACTCTATGGTTCGGTTCGTTAGCAGGTTTATTAATAGAGATTAATCGTTTATTTCCAGATGCATTAACATTTCCCTTTTTTTGATTCTAGTTATTAACATCAGAAAGGGTGAAAAATTTTCGAGATACGATCAACGATCGGGGACTAATTCGTCCCCCCCTTTTTTCTAATTATTTTTTTAGAAAAAGGGGGGGGACGAAAGGTCATAAAAACGAGGGTTCAGGATCCAATTAAATTAATAATAGAACGAAACAAAAGTGTTGCTAGGGAAAGAGTATCCTATAAGATACTTAAAAAAAATACTGTACAAAGATTTTAAATATTGTTTTCAAAAAATCATTGTATTGCTTATTTTTTTATTTTTTATTTTTTTATTACTAATTAATATTCATTGCAACAAAATATTTCATAAATTTTTTTTAGTTAACAGCTTCTATTTTTTTGGTTCTTGTTCTTTTTGGATCCTAAAATTAAAATAGAAGATTGGGGTGAATTATAAATCCAAAGGAGGTTTCATGGCCAAGGGTAAAGAAGTTCGAGTAACAATTTTTTTGGAATGTACCAGTTGTGTTCGAAATGATATTAAGAAAGAATCAGCGGGAATTTCCAGATATATTACTCAAAAGAATCGGCATAACACCCCTAGTCGATTGGAATTGAGAAAATTCTGTCCCTATTGTTATAAACATACAATTCACGGGGAAATCAAGAAATAGATCAAATTGAATGCTTGTATGTCAACTTTTATTTTAAGAACAGGAATAATGATAGTATCTATATATTATTACATATATATAAATAAAAACAAATAAATCAATAGAAAGAAATCTAATCCTATATTCGTAATTCTATATAGAAACTCTATCTTATATAGAAATAGAAATTGTTTTTATTTTGATCCGATCAAAATAGTATTTTAGAGATAAGGAATAAAAAAATTATGAATAAATCTAAGCGACCTTTTACTAAATCCAAGCGATCTTTTCGTAGGCGTTTGCCCCCGATCCAATCGGGGGATCGAATTGATTATAGAAACATGAGTTTAATTAGTCGATTTATTAGTGAACAAGGAAAAATATTATCTAGACGGGTGAATAGAGTGACTTTAAAACAACAACGATTAATTACTATTGCTATAAAACAAGCTCGTATTTTATCTTTGTTACCTTTTCTTAATAATCATAAACAATTTGAAAGAAGTGAGTCGACCCCTAGAACTACTAGCCTTAGAACCAGAAAAAAATAGACTTATTCTTCAATTGAATAACAATTCCAATCTGAAGGAATTAAAAAAGAGATTAATATTTTGTTCGAAAAATCCAATCAAGAATCAAAATTTGATTGTTACGTCTGTGTCTGTCATAAAAAAAAAAGAAAAGAATCGTCGAAAAGAAAAAGAATAACTTTTTTTTTAGCGACTATATACCCTCGTTTTGTTTTGACGACTTTTTTTTAATACTAATTTCTACTCTACCTTCTCCGAACTCATTCTCCTTAGAACTATATTTCAAATATTTTAGTGGATTTCTTCCAATCCTCTTATTTTTTGATCTCATTTGAAATCGTATAAAGACAACTCCTATTTAATAGAGCTATTTGTGCAAGTATTTTCCGATTAAGAAGTAATTGCTTCTTGTACAGATTGTGTATGAATTGGTTATAACTATAGAATACCTCCATTTCGTGAATTACGGCATTTATTCGAGTGATCCATAAACGACGAAAATCCCTTTTTCTTTTACCCCTATCCCGATGAGCCGAAACTAAAGCTCTTATTCTCTGTTGAGTCATAGTTCGTGTAAGTCGTGAATGAGCCCCTCGAAAGCTTGATGCAAATAAACGAAGTTTTGTTCTACGCCTCCGAGCTATATATCCGCGTTTAATTCTAGTCATTGAATAAATCAAACTTTGATGAATAACTAATTCTTTTTTTAGTTATTCTTTTCCCCTTTACTAGTCATTAATAACCAAACGAATTATTCCAATGTATAAAAAAAAATTCCAATGGCTTTTGCTACTCTAACCTTCCCCACCACTATTTTTTGCTAGGTATTTTCCTTTGCTTTGAAAGGATAAATTGCCTTGATATAAAAAAAAAGAATAACTACAAAAAGTAGTAAATATAAATGGATAAATAGTGGGTTCCATCGTTTCTATGGTTACTTCTAAAACGGTTAGGTCTTCTCTATACACCGGAGCTCCTTATTTTAATTAATCAATACTATTGGTAACTTGTACAATTCACATTCTTTGGCTCTACCCCCATGAATATTCCAGTAATAGGTCTTTCACAATGAGATCCACTTTATACAGTAACGGTATTTCATTTTGAAAATTGATTTGGTCGTTTACCCTGTTAGTCCGTTCTTTTCTTTCAAGAGTGGAATCTTTTTAATAAAAAAGGGAATTTCCCCCGCTTAATGGATAACTATTTGTTATCATTGGGGGTTTTCTAAAAAATGGAGTTGATTGGATTTGCACCAATGTAAACCATAAGTTTCAGGCACAATAGAAGATATGAACGATCTATCTTTTTAAAATAATGAATCGAGTTCCTCCATTCTATTTTATTCACAGATACTGATCCTTGATATTTCAAAAAGAATTTACTTTTTGTGTATCAGTCTATGATCTAAACGAGTCGCACATACACCCGAGTACATGTTCCTCGTCGCTGAGGGCATCCCCGAAGCGCTGGAGATTTCGTGACATTTCGGATTGGCTGTCTTGTATTTCTAATAAGTTGTTTAATGGTTGGCATACGGAATCATATAAATAATGGGCTGGTTTAGATTAGTTCTAACCGGCTAATTCTGAATAACTTCTCTTCAAGATTCTCTTCAATATAAAAAAAATATATTGAAGAGAATATGAAACTAAACCTTTAATCTAAAAAGATATAAAATGAGCAATTGTAGATTTGCATGAAATCGCTCCTATTTTTTATTGAACCGCTACAAGATCAACAATTCCATAAGCTTGGGCTTCTGTTGCTGACATAAAAACATCCCTTTCCATGTCTTCCGATACAACCCATATAGGTTTGCCCGTTCTTTGTACATAAACCCTTGTGACGGTTTCGCGAAGTTTTAGTAGTTCTTCCGCTTCCAAGATAAATTCTCCCGTTTGTGCCTCATAAAACGAACTTGCGGGTTGATGGATCATTACCCTGATGATATAATAGAAAAGGTTCTTCTATTTCGCAGAATGAGGCGAGATAACCAAAAAAACAGAGAAAATTTAATAACCGTACAGGCTTTTTTTTGTGCATTGCATACGGCTCTACAATGGAATTTACGTTTTTGACCTTTCCTTTCGGCGAAAGAAAACAAAATATAGGTTGTATTATACGCGGATCCGTAAATGATCCAATTACCATCCTTCTTTTTTGTAGGAGTTAAAAAAATACTATGATGGTTCCGTTGCTTTATATATCATTTTTTTGATTCGTCTATGATTCAGCAATCCCAAAGTGTCTTTTTTTTTGTAAATAAGCTTCCAGTGTGAAAACAAAGTTTGTGACGCTGAGATATGCCCGAATAGGTAAGATATCATTTGAAATACCCCTTCCTTATCTCATACTACTCTTTCAATATATAATCTAATTTTTTTTTTTATCTAAAAAATTTCATATCGAATTCGAAGTGCCATGCTATTATTACTTAACTAATTCATATTTCCGATGGCGAAGGCATAGTATTTTTTTCTCGAAAATAAAAAAACTCATTGGCGCCAAGCGTGAGGGAATGCTATACGTTTGGTAATTGCTCCTCCGACTAGGATAAAGGATGCTATTGAAGCGGCCAATCCCATGCATATTGTCTGTACATCGGGTCGCACAAATTGCATAGTATCATAAATAGCCATTCCAGATATTACCCATCCACCAGGAGAGTTTATAAACAAATAAAGATCTTTGGTATCCTTTTCTATACTGAGATATATCATAAGACTAATAAGTTGATTCGAGATTTCGGTATCAACCTCTTGGCCTAAAAAAAATAATCTTTCTCGATAAAGTCGGTTGATTAGGATAAAATTTTATTCCTTAGGAGCCGTACAGGCACCTTTTGATGCATACGGTTCAACAAAAATTGTGAAAAAATCAATGTGTCGATTACAACCTTTTTTTTTTTTATTTTTCATAGAAGGCTTTTCTTTCTAACTTATAAGTATAAGGGAAGGACTTGCTCCCTTTTTAAAAGTAAAAGAAAAAATAAGTTTTGGCCCCTTTTATTAGATATTATAATCCTATAATAAATAATAAAACGATTGATTAATGATTAAGCCTGTCAGACTAACTTGATTCATTGATATTTTTTTTTCATCGAAATTCAGTTGAAATGGCGATGGTTTTTTCTTGTTCCTGAACGGGCTTCTTCCTTTTTTTAGTCCATTTTTTAGGTTTATGCTCTACCCCGAGTAAAAGGAAAAATTTGCCCGATTTTGATTTGCACATATAGGACAAATGAACCAAATACCGCGTCTTTTTTTTTACTACTCCTTTTTTTTTCAATTCATTTCTTTCACATGTCTTCTGTCAAATAGTCAACAAATTTTTAATTCTATTATTTGATTTGATCAACAGTTTTAGATCACCCTGTTTCAATTTTTTGTATTTTTTAATAGAATTTTTTATCATAATTTTGCATTTCATATAAGTAGTAATTATAAAAATATTATATATTAATTATCAACTGGGTTTTTGCTAAACGGAGCCTGGATACTTAATTTTATTAGTCCGATCACGTAAACCATAAAAAATTTTTGATAATCTAATATCAATCTAAATACTCCCTGCATTTAATTCCACTTTATTTTTTGCGCTTCGCGTTACAAATTTTTGATAATTCAATCAATCTTTTTGGGCGAAACAGAGGATATCTCGATCGAGGGAGAAAATGGGGAAATCCCATATAGCCCAATATATCTGACAAGTCGCACTATATGTCAACCCAAGATGTATCTCCTTCTCCAGGACTTCGAAAAGGTACTTTTGGAACGCCAATAGGCATGAAATGAAAAAAAAAAAGAGAATGAAGTTCTCTATTTCACTTTGATGTGGAAACGTAAGACTGGGGTTTCTTTTTTTTTTTTTATAATATTATCCTTTTTTCCTACTTTATTAATCATATTTAAATTAATCATATTTAATACATAAGTTGAATAAGCTAAAATAAAATATAAAATAAAAGTAAAGTAAGAGAGAATTAATAAAAAAAAAGGAAGTTTTTTACGAACGGGCTTCTGAATGATGAACAACAATAGTTATCTTGGTTCATATAAAATAGGATTAACTCCCATTGCGTATTGGTACTTATCGGATATAGAATAGATCCGCTTCCCTTTTTTCCTATGAATTGAATTGTTCCATTATTACTAACAGAATAGAACAAATATTAATCCTTTCTCCGAAATAATTACCTAAAAAAGGGGGGGTCCGTAACATAGTTTTTTCCAATGCAATAAAGTTACATAGTGTCTATTTTTCGTTGATAAAGGGGTATTTCCATGGGTTTGCCTTGGTATCGTGTTCATACTGTTGTATTGAATGATCCCGGTCGTTTGCTTTCTGTTCATATAATGCATACTGCTCTGGTTGCTGGTTGGGCCGGTTCGATGGCTCTATATGAATTAGCAGTTTTTGATCCCTCCGACCCTGTTCTTGATCCAATGTGGAGACAAGGTATGTTCGTTATACCTTTCATGACTCGTTTAGGAATAACCAATTCATGGGGTGGTTGGAATATTACAGGAGGGACTATAACGAATCCGGGTCTTTGGAGTTACGAAGGGGTAGCCGGAGCACATATCGTGTTTTCTGGTTTGTGCTTCTTGGCAGCTATTTGGCATTGGGTATATTGGGATCTAGAAATTTTTACTGATGAACGTACAGGAAAACCTTCTTTGGATTTGCCCAAGATTTTTGGAATTCATTTATTTCTTTCAGGGGTGGCTTGCTTTGGTTTTGGCGCATTTCATGTAACAGGATTATATGGTCCTGGAATATGGGTATCCGACCCTTATGGACTAACCGGAAAAGTCCAACCCGTAAATCCGGCGTGGGGCGTGGAGGGGTTTGACCCTTTTGTTCCGGGAGGAATAGCCTCTCATCATATTGCAGCAGGGACGTTGGGTATATTAGCGGGCTTATTCCATCTTAGTGTTCGTCCGCCTCAACGTCTATACAAAGGATTACGTATGGGAAATATTGAAACCGTCCTTTCCAGTAGTATTGCTGCTGTCTTTTTTGCAGCTTTTGTTGTTGCTGGAACTATGTGGTATGGTTCTGCAACTACTCCCATCGAATTATTTGGTCCTACTCGTTATCAATGGGATCAGGGATACTTTCAACAAGAAATATATCGAAGAGTTAGTGCTGGACTAGCTGAAAATCAAAGTGTATCAGAAGCTTGGTCTAAAATTCCTGAAAAATTAGCTTTTTATGATTATATTGGTAATAATCCAGCAAAAGGGGGGTTATTCCGAGCGGGTTCAATGGACAATGGGGATGGAATAGCTGTTGGATGGTTAGGACACCCTATCTTTAGAAATAAAGAAGGTCGTGAACTTTTTGTACGCCGTATGCCTACTTTTTTTGAAACATTTCCGGTTGTTTTGGTAGACGGAGACGGAATTGTTAGAGCCGACGTCCCGTTTAGAAGGGCAGAATCTAAATATAGTGTCGAACAAGTAGGTGTAACTGTTGAGTTTTATGGTGGTGAACTCAATGGAGTGAGTTATAGTGATCCCGCAACTGTGAAAAAATATGCTAGACGGGCTCAATTGGGTGAGATTTTTGAATTAGATCGTGCTACTTTGAAATCCGATGGTGTTTTTCGTAGTAGTCCAAGAGGTTGGTTTACTTTTGGGCATGCTTCGTTTGCTCTACTTTTCTTCTTTGGACACATTTGGCATGGTGCTAGAACCCTCTTCAGAGATGTTTTTGCTGGTATTGATCCAGATTTGGATGCTCAAGTGGAATTTGGGGCATTCCAAAAACTTGGAGATCCAACTACAAAAAGACAAGCAGTCTGATGCAACATTGCTTTTTTTGTTCTAGTTTATGTTTGCGATTTTTTTTAATAGGTCGGGTACTGTAGGAATTTTGATTTAAATCGCTGCCGTTTCTTTGACTCTTTTTCTTTCTTTATCCGGAGGGATACTTTTAAGTAAACATAAACAAAACAGGTATGAAAGCTATAATTGTAAACCACGATCAAATTTATGGAAGCATTGGTTTATACATTTCTCTTAGTATCCACTTTAGGGATAATTTTTTTCGCTATTTTTTTTCGGGAACCACCTAAAATTTCAACAAAAAAATGAAATAATTTTTCATTATCTTCATTGACGTAATCAGCCTCCAAATATTTGGAGGCTGATTACGTCAACTAGTCCCCGTGTTCCTCGAATGGATCTCTTAGTTGTTGAGAGGGTTGCCCAAAGGCAGTATATAGAGCATACCCAGTAAAACTTACAAGTAACCCAGATATAAAGATGGCGACTAGGGTTGCTGTTTCCATTATTATAGAATTGAAAGACCACAATGGATCTATGCTAAGATCGTTTATTTACAACGGAATGGTATACAAAGTCAACAGATCATAATGAATACAAAATAAGATTTATGGCTACACAAACTGTTGAGGATAGTTCTAGATCTGGTCCAAGAAGCACTACTGTAGGGAAGTTATTGAAACCATTGAATTCCGAATATGGTAAAGTAGCTCCTGGATGGGGAACGACCCCTTTGATGGGTGTTGCAATGGCTCTATTTGCGGTATTCCTATCTATTATTTTGGAGATTTATAATTCTTCTGTTCTACTGGATGGAATTTCAGTGAATTAGACTGAGAAGAATCTTTAAGTCCTAGCTTTTTGTTCGATACAAAAAAGTAAAGTATGTAGGTCTAAAAATTTTAGCCTATTCTCCTTTGGTAGTTCGACCGCGAAATTTTTTTCTGCATTGTATATTTCCGGAATATGAGTGTGTGACTTGTTAGAATTGACCCTCTGGATAGTACAGAGAATGGGGTCTGTCATCTTTATCAAAGATGGTTTTACTTCGTCGGATATTCATTCGAGTATCTGGAGCACGAAATAGATCAAATAGATCACAAAGTATTCGAACTATGATTCATACTTAATACTCAGACCTCGTAGCCGGACTTTTTTCCGTTCTATCTTATAAACTTTAATAAATCAAAATATTTTTCTGCTTTTAAACTCTTATTTGGATCAAAGGACAAACGCTTCTTTGTATTTTATATTTTTAGTCATTATAGCTATTTTTTTTTATTGAATAAGTGATGATCCAATGGTTCTCACTCAGTGAACTTTGGACTTTGAAGGTTTCATTGAATTATCGTGGTTCTCGTATGAATCTGAGGTTTCAATTGATTAGTTAAGTAGGGTCTTAACAAGAGAATTCCTATCAATAATAAAGAAAACAAGAAGAAATCC